TACATTTGATAGTGATAGAAAATCATTATTAAAAGAAATTAAATCATTATTAAAAGAAATTCGTTCTTTGTTTAACTTAATCAAAAAATTTTCAAGAAAACCATCAGCAAATTTAAATTTGAGAAGACTTTCCTTTTTTCCAAAACAAGGCAAAGCAGAAAAATTTTTAAATTTTTTTTTCGATAGAGTCATAACGTACCCCGAGGATCAAACAATTATAAAAAAATCTATTGGAATAGAAGAAATTAGTAAAAAAACCCCTCTACGTCCATACAAATTAATAAATAATGGCGACTTCGAAGAGTTTCCGGAATTTTTCAGGGTGTACGACGAGATACATGTAAAAAAATTCAGATATGTAGTACTTTTTGATGATAATGAACAGCATGAGCGTGCCTTGAAGGAAAATAAGGATTATGTTGATTTTTCTGATCCTGATCGCCCGACCCTAATCTATTTGCTCGAGTATATACAACAACCGGATTTCCGTAGAGAGTTAGTGGCAGGCGCCATGGGCCCTCAAAGACGTAAAATAGCTGTTCGGGACATCTGGCAAGGGGATGTACAGTCCCCTATTTTTTTGGACAGAAGATACAAACCCATCTTTTTGTATTTTGATATTTATGGATTGATAAAACGCATTTTTGAAAATTGGAAGGAGAAAAACAAAGAAGTCAAAATTATGAATTATAAAGAGTCCAAAAGCCGTAGAGCCATAAGAAGGGAAGAAGCACGAAAAAAAACGATCGAAATATGGGATACCGTCGTATTTTCTCAATTTGTAAGAGGTTCCTTGTTAGTAACCCAATCAATTTTACGAAAATATATTATAATACCCTTATTGATAATAGTTAAAAACACCGTTCGTATATTATTATTTCAATCCGCTGAGTGGTCCGAGGATTTTAAGGATTGGAAACGAGAAATTTATTATAAATGCACCTACGGTGGTATTCAATTAGCAGAAGGAGAATTTCCGACAGACTGGTTAATAGACGGTATTCAAATAAAGATCCTATTTCCTTTTCGTCTGAAACCTTGGCACAAACCTCAAAAAAGAAAAAGATATCGTGCAAGCAATTTTAGCTTTTTAACAGTTTGGGGAAGCGAGACTGATAGACCTTTTGGTTTTGCTCGAAAACAACCTTCCTTTTTTAAACCCGTTTTTAAAGAACTAAAAAAAAAAATTATAAAATTTAAAAACAAATGTTTTCTAATTCTAACAGTTTTAAAAGAAGCACCAAACTCACACGAAACAAAAAAATGGATTATAAAAAATATTCTATTTCTAAATAATAAAAAAATAATGAAAGAACTCTTCAAAATCAATCCAACTCTATTATTTGGATTGACAGAAGTAGAGGTATATGAATCTAGTGAAAGGCAAAAACAAAAAGATTCGAAAATCTTTAATCATATGGTTCACAAACCCTCTATTCAAATGCGATCTATGAATTGGACAAACTATTCACTGACAGAAACAAAAATGAAAGATCTGACTGATAGAACAAGCACAATCAGAAAAAGAATAGAAAAAATAAAAAAAGACAAGAAAACCCTATTTCTAATTCCAGAGAGAAATATTAGCCCTAACAAAGATAATTATAATCTTAAAAGATTAGAATCACAAAAAAGTATTTGGCAAATATTAAAAAGAAGGAATTCTGGAGTAATTCGCAAATCACATTACTTTATAAAATTTTTCATGGAAAGAGTCTACATGGATATTCTTCTATGTTTTAGTAATATTCTGAAAACCAATGCACAATTTTTTATTGAATCAACAAAAAAAATTAAATACATTAATGAAAGAAATCAAAAAAGAATTGGTAAAACAAATCAAAAGAAAATTGACTTTAGTTCAATTATAAAAAGGTCAGTTTGTAATACTAATATTTGTAATAAGAGTTCACGGATTTTTTGTGACTTATCTTCCTTGTCACAAGCCTATGTATTTTACAAATTATCACAAACCCAAGTTTTTAATTTGTATAAATTAAGACCTATCCTTCATTATAACGGAACGTCTCTTTTTCTTAAAAACGAACGCAAAAATTATTTTGGAGCGCAGGAAATATTTCATTTTGAATTAAGACATAAGAAACTTCGCAATTCTGGAATGAATCAATGGAAAAACTGGTTAAGAGGTCATTATCAATGTGAATATTTATCCCCGAGTATATGGTCTACATTGGTACCACAAAAGTGGCGAAATAGAATAAATCAACATTGTGGGACTCAAAATCAAAATAAAGATTTAAACAAATGGAATTTATCTCAAAAAGATCAATTAATTCATTACAACAAACAAAATACTTATGAAGTACACTCATCAACGAATGCAAACTCTAAGTTTGAAAAAAACTATAGATATGACCTTTTATCATATAAATGTATTAATTATGAAGATAAGAATGACTCATATATTTATGGATCACCATTACAAGTGAATAATAACCAAGATATTTCTTATAATTACAAGACACATACACATAAACGCAAATTTTTTGATATACTGGGAGGTATCCCTATCAATAATTACCTAGACCAAGATCATATTATCTATAGAGAATCTAAAAAAAAAAACACACATACAGATAGAAAATATTTTTATTTGAAAATGCGCCCCTTTTTCTTTAGAAAGGTTGATAAGACTCAGTTTTTCTTTAGAAAGACTCATAAGAATAACAAAGGTCTTTTTTTTATCACAAAAAATCAAGAAATGAACCCATTCCAAAAAGGCCTTTTTGATTGGATGGGGATGAATGAAGAAATACTAAATCGTTCCAGCTGGAATCTGGACCCTTGGTTCTTTCGAGAACTTGTGCCACTTTATAATACATATAAAATGAAACCGTGGGTTATACGAATCAAATTACTTCTTTTAGATGTAAATGGAAATAAAAATTATAGTAAAAGTCGAAATAGCAATAGAACGCAAAACGAGAATCTTTCTATATCATTCAAAGAATCCACAGGACAAGTAGTTGGATCAAATCTTGGATCAGATGTACACAACCAAGACAATCTTGAATCATTCGTCTCAAACTACGAAAACGATATTGAAGAAGATAATGCAGATGCAGGATTAGACTCAGAAAGCATATACAAAACTCTAAAACAAAACGAATTCGAGGATTACTCGGAGATCGCCGATTTCCTAAAAAGATATGTGCTTTTTCAATTGAGATGGCCTGATCCTCTTTCTGCAACTGAGGATGAAAAAGTTATTAATATTATAAAAACATATTGTTTCCTGATTAGACTGAAAAGTCGAAGAGATATTGGGATATCTTCTATTCGAAGGAAAGAAATCCGTACGAATGTACTAGCGGCGGGTAAAAAATTCCCTCTTAAAGACTTGCCCAGAAAAGGTATATTTTTTATCGACCCAATTCGCGTGTCTGTAAAAAATGATGGGCAATTTATTATGTATAAAACCATAGGTATTTCGTTGGTTGATAAAAGTAAGTACCAAACTAATCAACGATACCGAGAAGAAAGATATGCGGATAATAAGAATTTTGCTAAATTCAGTCCAAGATGTCAAAAGATGATTGGAAATAAAGACAAAAATCATTATGACTTGTTTGTTCCTGAAAATATTTTATCGCCTAGACATCGTAGAAAATTTAGAATTCTAATTTGTTTCAATTTGAGGAATAGGGGTGGTGTGGCTAGAAATCCAGTATTTTGCAACGGGAACGGCTGTAAAACATTTTTGGATGAAAACAAACACCTTGATCGAGATAAAAATCACTTAATTAAATTAAAAAAATTAAAGTTCTTTCTCTGGCCCAATTTTCGATTAGAAGATTTAGCTTGTATGAATCGCTATTGGTTTGATACCAATAATGGTAGTTGTTTCAGTATGCTAAGGCTCCATATGTATCCGCGATTGAAAATTCGTTGATGTCACATTTATATATCTATATCTATATATATATATAGATATAGATATTCTTACTAGATCTAGTATATGAAAATCTAGTATATGGAAGTAAACAAATACACACATCAATTAGATTTAGAAATGACGCAAAGGAATGCTCTTATTTTAGGTTTAATCTCTTTTGTGATTTGGGAATAGAAAAAATGTACCTATCTCTATCCCTTAAACGAATGAATCCAATTGAAAATTAGATTTTTTATTGATATTGATTAATTTTATTGGATAAACTTTGGATAAACTGGGTATCCATAACAAAATGAAGATTCTTGCGTATATCAGATTAAAATGACGGGCATTATAATAGAATTCTATTATTATTACTGATGGGTAAAATTAAAATAAAAAAAAGAAAAAAGGGGGAGGGGAGAGAAGAGTTCCTTTTATGGTAAAAAACTTATTCATCTCAGTTATTTCTCAAAAAGAAACAAATAGTGGATCCGTTGAATTTCAAGTATTCAGCTTCACCAATAAGATCCGAAGACTTACTTCACATTTGGAATTGCACAGAAAAGACTATTTATCTCAGAGAGGTCTACGCAAAACTCTGGGAAAACGTCAACGCTTGCTGGCTTATTTGGCAAAGAAAAATAGAGTACGTTATAAAGAATTAATTGGTCGGTTGGGTATTCGGGAGACAAAAATTCGCTAATTTGAAGAGTCCTTTTGAATTGTTTGATTTAGTGGATCTTGAATTTTGATGAACTTCTTTTCGTTTTCAGCAATTCATGGAAGAATGAATCAGGGGAAAACCTATGAATGTACCAGTTACAAGAGAAGACCTAATGATAGTCAATATGGGTCCTCATCACCCATCAATGCACGGTGTTCTTCGACTCGTCGTTACTTTAGATGGCGAAGATGTTATTGACTGTGAACCAATACTAGGTTATTTGCACAGAGGGATGGAAAAAATTGCGGAAAACCGAACAATTATACAATATTTGCCTTATGTAACACGGTGGGATTATTTAGCTACTATGTTCACAGAAGCAATAACCGTAAATGCACCAGAGCAATTGGGAAATATTCAAGTACCTAAAAGAGCCAGCTATATTAGAGTGATTATGTTGGAGTTGAGTCGTATAGCTTCTCATTTATTATGGCTCGGCCCTTTTATGGCAGATATTGGTGCACAGACTCCTTTCTTCTATATTTTCAGAGAAAGAGAATTAGTTTATGATCTATTCGAAGCTGCCACCGGTATGAGAATGATGCATAATTATTTTCGTATCGGAGGAGTAGCTGCTGATCTACCGTATGGATGGATAGATAAATGTTTGGATTTCTGCGATTATTTTTTAACAGGGGTTTCTGAATATCAAAAACTTATTACGCGTAATCCGATTTTTTTAGAACGAGTTGAGGGGGTAGGCATTATTGGTGTAGAAGAAGCAATAAATTGGGGGTTATCAGGACCAATGCTACGAGCTTCCGGAATACAATGGGATCTTCGTAAAGTCGATCGTTATGAGTGTTATGACGAATTTGACTGGGAAGTGCAATGGCAAAAAGAGGGAGATTCATTATCTCGTTATTTAGTACGAATTGGTGAAATGGTGGAATCTATAAAAATTATTCAACAGGCTCTGGAAGGAATTCCGGGAGGCCCGTATGAGAATTTAGAAATCCGATGCTTTGATAGGGCGAAGAATCCTGAATTAAATGATTTTGACTATCGATTTATTAGTAAAAAGCCTTCTCCCGCTTTTGAATTGTCGAAACAAGAACTTTATGTGAGAGTCGAAGCCCCAAAAGGAGAGTTGGGAATTTTTCTGATAGGAGATCAGAATGTTTTTCCTTGGAGATGGAAAATTCGACCGCCGGGTTTTATCAATTTGCAAATTCTTCCTCAGTTAGTTAAAAGAATGAAATTGGCTGACATTATGACGATACTGGGTAGCATAGATATAATTATGGGAGAAGTTGATCGGTGAAATGATAATTGACACACCAGAAGCACAAGATATCAATTCTTTTTCCAGATTGGAATACTTAAAAGAGGTTTATGGGATGATATGGATGCTTGTACCTATTTTTACTCCTGTATTGGGAATCACAATAGGTGTACTAGCAATTGTGTGGTTAGAAAGAGAAATATCCGCAGGGCTACAACAACGTATTGGACCTGAATATGCCGGTCCTTTGGGAATTCTTCAAGCTCTAGCGGATGGTACAAAACTACTTTTCAAAGAGAATCTTCTTCCATCTAGAGGAAATTCTCGTTTATTTAGTATCGGACCGTCCATAGCAGTCATATCAATTCTACTAAGTTATTTAATAATTCCTTTTGGCTCTAACCTTGTTCTATCCGATCTCAATATCGGTGTTTTTTTATGGATTGCTATTTCAAGTATTGCTCCGATTGGACTTCTTATGTCAGGATATGGATCAAATAACAAATATTCCTTTTTAGGCGGTCTACGAGCTGCTGCTCAATCAATTAGTTATGAAATACCATTAACTCTATGTGTGTTATCAATATCTCTACGTGCGATTCGTTGAGACATAAACCCTCGCCCACCCCCTTTCTTTCTTTTTCTAGGAAGGAGGTTGAATGAATTGTATAAATATCCTCATTTTTTATTCATCATTTGGGTTGATAAACTAAATCAGATAGTTATGTGAGTGAAATAAAACCGCTTACAAATTCGCAGTAAAAGAATTGAGTCTCATTTCCTATGTACAAGAGTTAAGCGGAAATAAACATAAGCAGTAGAAACTCTTTATCCCAAGATTGATTGATTAGGCATCAATCACGACTTGAAGCGGGTTCAAAAGACCACCTGTATGGAGTTTTCACTATCTTTTCTATGTATTAATATATATGTAGTACCATAACGGGGGGGTTGAGCAAAAATAAGTGGATGGCTAGGAACACCAAGGTACATAAAGGATTAGTAATAGAGATTATATTATGTAATTATGTAAGTTATCCAAGGGACATTTCTGCATAGAAAGGAATACTAATTGGGGCTTTAAATTAGTAGAAATGATCAGGCAGTACTCCCCATGATTCCGATCCAGAGTATACTCCTATCCACTAATTAAAGAAATAGCTATCAGGAACGAAATAATCCTTTACTTTCTTTTAAAGCCCCCTTCGCTTTTTCTTAGAAAGAAGACTAGGAACGAAAAAAAAAAAGAAAGAATCCGATTACAATAGAAAAAATCTTTTCTTTTCTTATATCCATATTCAGAGATATAGAATTCTTGTCAAGACTTATAAACTAATAGAATGTCTAATTCTTTTTCGTAATGGAAAGGGCGGGGTTGAAATATCTATTGATATTTCTGTAAGGAGTATTTTATTGAAGGATTAAGTTATTACTCAACAAAGAAAATATTAAAGGATGAGAGAAATTCAGAAGTACCTTTTTATTTATTATTATTATAGATTATAGCAGATAGAATTCCATTGGCCTAATTCCGGGACCTTCCGGTAGATTTTGACTCTATCCTACAAATATATCAAGATAAATAACTAAAATAATACCAATCTGGTCCCTAGATTAATTTATGGCCCTCGGGGAGCCGTATGAAGTGAAAAT